AAATGTTTCTAGTGTTGTCTTGGATCCACAATTAAACCTATGGAGCCTTAGGATTGGTATATTCTTTATATATCCTGTAGTTTCCCTGAATCAAGCGAAGTATCACAAATCTTTCGACCCATCCTGTATATTGTCTTTTTCGTTCTGTGTTAGAATAGAACCTTAATTTATTAGTTGTTAGTAGTTAGATGAGATTTTACGAAAAAATTATTTCTAGGCAAGAACCTTTTTTTGTTCGAGGCGAAGACATAGGAAAAACCACTTTTTATCATTATATTTAATTATTTAATTTAGAATGAAAAGGGATTTCATCCTATTCATATATAGTGAAGTCTTACCCCTGGATTTCCACAAAACAAAAGAGAACCCTTTTTCACACTTCCTATGTTTAGTCTGATAGTAAATAAGATATTCCAATAAAAATAAAGAATTGTGGATCGAATGACTATTCATTTATTGTATTTTTATGCAAATAGGGGGCAAGAAAACTCTATGGAAAGATGGTGGTTTAATTCGATGGTGTTTAAGAAAGAGTTAGAACGCAGGTATGGGATAAAGAAATCAATGGACAATCTTGGTCCTCTTGAAAATACTAGTGAAAGTCAAGATCCGAATCGAAAAGGTAGGGCTAAAAAGATTCACAGTTGGAGGGGTCGTGACAATTCTAGTTACAGTAATGTCGATCGTTTATTTGGCGTCAAAGACATTCGGAATTTCATCTCTGATGAGACTTTTTTAGTTAGGGATAGTAATGGAGACAGTTATTCTATCTATTTTGATATTGAAAATCAGATTTTTGAGATTGACAATGACCATTCTTTTCTGAGTAAACTAGAAAAAGAACTTTCTAGTTATATGAATAATGGATCTACGAGTGAAGATTCCTTATACAATCGTTACATGTATGATACTCAATCTAGTTGGAATAATCACATTACTAGTTGCATTGATAGTTATCTACAGTCTCAAATCTCTATTGATACGCCCATTGTAAGTGATAGTAGTGACAGTTACATTTCTAGGTGCCTTTTTGATAAACGTAGAGCTTGTAGTGAAAGCGCGGGGTCCAGTATACGAACCCACGCGAATAGTAGTGATTTAACTCTAAAAGAAAGGCCTAATGATCTCGATGCAACTCAAAAATACAGGCATTTGTGGGTTCAATGTGAAAATTGTTATGGATTAAATTATAAGAAATTTTTGAAATTAAAAATGAATATTTGTGAACAATGTGGATATCATTTGAAAATGAGTAGTTCAGAAAGAATCGAAGTTTCGATTGATCCCGGTACTTGGGATCCTATGGATGAAGACATGGTCTCTCTGGATCCCATTGGATTTCATTCGGAGGAGGAGCCTTATAAAGATCGTATTGATTCTTATCAAAGAAAGACAGGATTAACTGAGGCTGTTCAAACAGGCGTAGGTCAACTAAATGGTATTCCCGTAGCAATTGGGGTTATGGATTTTCAGTTTATGGGGGGTAGTATGGGATCCGTAGTCGGGGAGAAAATTACCCGTTTGATTGAGTACGCTACCAATGAATTTCTACCTCTTATTATAGTGTGCGCTTCGGGGGGGGCGCGCATGCAAGAAGGAAGTTTGAGCTTGATGCAAATGGCTAAAATATCGTCTGTTTTATATGATTATCAATTAAATAAAAAATTATTATATGTATCAATCCTTACATCTCCTACTACTGGTGGGGTAACGGCTAGTTTTGGTATGTTGGGAGATATCATTATTGCCGAACCAAATTCCTACATTGCATTTGCGGGTAAAAGAGTAATTGAACAAACATTGAATAAAACAGTACCCGAAGGTTCACAAGCGGCTGAATATTTATTCCAGAAAGGCTTATTCGACCTAATCGTACCACGTAATCTTTTAAAAAGCATTCTGAGTGAGTTATTTAAGCTCCACGCCTTCTTTCCTTTGAATTCCAATTCAATCAATTAGAGAGCACTAAGCTCAATTATTTTATTTGTTAGTTAACTTATCGGACTCAAAGGAAATAAGATAAGAATGGAGCTTTCTTTGGTGACCTAAGATCTAATTGTAGAAAGAATCAAAAGCGGCGGATAACTCTTTTTTTTTTTTACCTAGATTCCCGATTACTAATTAAGAAGTCTCTATCAAGAAGATAAAAGATAGATATATAGTTTTGTATCTTTCTCTATCCCCCAAAAAGCCCATTTTTATTAAAAATTCAGGTTGTGTCGCATCCTAACGAATCTTTCTATAATTTGTAAGAAACTCTTTTTTTATTAAGACACGAACAAAACACAAAGAAATGAAGAAAAATAATAAAGTTGATTATCATACGTATCTTTCATGTAGATAGATGAATAAGTCCATTTATTTATTTAGTTATACATTCCTTGGACTTATTCTATATACTCACTTAGATATATAGATACTTATATTTTATTTGTAATAATAAGAATTTTCAAATGGAATTAATTAATAATAACTACGAATTCATAATAATTACAATCCTTAATTATAAATTATAATTAGTATAAATATAAAATATAATATTAAAAAAAAATAATAACAGGTACAAATAGTAAATCGGGGTACCCATTTTATGATAACTTTTAATTTTCCCTCTATTTTTGTGCCTTTAGTAGGCCTAGTATTTCCGGCAATTGCAATGGCTTCTTTATTTCTTCATGTTCAAAAAAATAAGATTGTTTAGATCGGGGGGGTCAAACCTCATTCGTTTTTTTTTTGAAACTTAGACTTGTAGTATAAGACAGAGATTTATTTCGGGAAATATGGTATAACATGTGATTTCCGCCGAACATAAAGGAAAAAGCTCTTATGCTTGCAGAAAATGATCTACGGGTTAGCTAGTTTCAAATAGAGCAGGATCGCGAGATGCCTAAAATGGAAAATTGGTGGATCTATATGTATATCAATATGTATATTGGGATGATATGAAGGGTATGTTATTATTTTAGATCTAACCAATTTGATGAATTTTTCCTAAAGGTTGCCATCAAACTAGTGCTGGTTCACATCAAACTAGCACTAGTTCATGAGAGTTCCTTCGGAAACAAAAAAAGTCAAGTCAAAATCATTGGGGGTATTCTCTCAATTCCAATAAAATGCAATCGGATCAAGTATGAGTTGGCGATCAGAACATATATGGATAGAACTTATAACGGGGTCTCGAAAACTAAGTAATTTTTGCTGGGCCCTTATCGTTTTTTTAGGTTCATTAGGATTCTTATTGGTTGGAACTTCCAGTTATCTTGGTAGAAATTTGATATCTTTTGTTCCGTCTCAGCAAATCCTTTTTTTTCCACAAGGAATCGTAATGTCTTTCTACGGGATCGCGGGACTCTTTATTAGTTCCTATTTATGGTGCACAATTTCCTGGAATGTAGGTAGTGGTTATGATCGATTCGATAGAAAGGAAGGAGTAGTGTGTATTTTTCGTTGGGGATTTCCTGGAAAAAATCGTCGCATATTCCTCCGATTCCTTATAAAAGATATTCAGTCTGTTAGAATAGAAGTGAAAGAGGGTATTTATGCTCGTCGTGTCCTTTATATGGACATCAGAGGCCGGGGGGTTATTCCGTTGACCCGGACTGATGAGAATTTGACTCCACGAGAAATTGAACAAAAAGCAGCGGAATTGGCCTATTTCTTGCGCGTACCAATTGAAGTCTTTTGAGAAAAGAAACTGGGCTGAAAAACGAATGCTTTCTCAGCAGGAGAGAATAAATGTAAGAATCCTGTTTTTTCTATAAGATAACTTAATGGAAGTTTCGTCAGAACCTTCAGTCCAACCAAAGCCGACGTATATGGAACAACCATAAAACAAAACTATTTTTTTTAAATTAACTATTTGTTGGAAGTGGTACTTTAGATGCAGATAAATCATATCTTGTAAATTATTTCCTTTTTGTCTTTTTTATCCTTCCTTTCATTTGTGTTCTTTACTAACCAATAATGGGTTTTCTTAATAATGAAAAATGGCCTATTTCTGTCTTGTTTTTCCACTCATTTTTTTGATCATCACAATATCTAATATTTCGAAATATTAGATATTGTGATAGAAGAGGAGTTCTTTCGGGCATTCATCCAAAGGAAACACTTGTTTGGAATTTGATGAATTGAGATGTCTGGAAACAATATTTTTGATTATTTCTTCATTCAAATTCGAAGTGGAATCTTAGTCTATTTCTGTATTCTTTCTAGATTCAAACAAAATAAAAAAAAGATTCATTTGATACCTTATCTCGAACCCATGTTTGAAAGAAATATTCGATCACGTAGAGTCGACAAATCAAATAGGTTCATTATAAATTCACAGGCGAAAAATGGCAAAAAAGAAAGCATTCACTCCTCTTTTCTATCTTGCATCTATAGTATTTTTGCCTTGGTGGATTTCTCTCTCATTTACTAAAAGTATGGAATCTTGGATTACTAATTGGTCGAATACTGGTCAATCCGAAATTTTTTTGAATGATATTCAAGAAAAAAGTCTTCTAGAAAAGTTCATAGAATTTGAGGAAATCCTCTTTTTCGACGAAATGATCAAGGAATACTCGGAGACACATCTACAAAAGCTTCCTATAGGAATCCACAAAGAAACGATCCAATTAATCAAGATACACAATGAGGATCGTATTCATACAATTTTGCACTTCTCGACAAATATAATCTGTTTTGTTATTCTAAGCGGTTATTCTATTTTAGGTAATGAAGAACTTGTTATTCTTAACTCTTGGGCTCAGGAATTCCTATATAATTTAAGTGATACAGTAAAAGCCTTTTCGATTCTTTTATTAACCGATTTGTGTATCGGATTTCATTCACCACACGGTTGGGAACTGATGATTGGTTCTGTCTACAAAGATTTTGGATTTGTTCATAATGATCAAATTATATCTGGTCTTGTTTCCACTTTTCCAGTTATTCTCGATACTATTTTTAAATATTGGATTTTCCGTTATTTAAATCGTGTATCTCCGTCACTTGTAGTTATTTATCATTCAATAAATGATTGATAAATGATCAACCGATATTAATCTACTTCAATCAGAATTTTGTCTTTGTAGTTCTACATAATATTAAGGATTAAAAACTTCTATCCGGGGGGATTTTCATCCTATCGTATTCCAGTAATAAAACGATTCCAGTAAATAGCAAAATCGTGGATAGGGAACTATACTGGCGACCTACCCAATTTATTGTAGAAATTTTCGGATCAATGATTAGACCATGCAAACTAGAAATACTTTTTCTTGGATAAAGGAACAGATTACTCGATCTATTTCCGTATCGCTCATGATATATATCATAACTCGGACATCGATTTCAAGGGCATATCCCATTTTTGCGCAGCAGGGTTATGAAAATCCACGAGAAGCTACTGGGCGTATTGTATGTGCCAATTGTCATTTAGCTAATAAGCCCGTGGATATTGAGGTTCCACAAACAGTACTTCCTGATACTGTATTTGAAGCAGTTGTTCGAATTCCTTACGATAAGCAAGTGAAACAAGTTCTTGCTAATGGTAAGAAAGGGGGTTTGAATGTGGGGGCTGTTCTTATTTTACCGGAAGGTTTTGAATTAGCTCCTTCCGATCGTATTTCTCCTGAGATGAAAGAAAAGATAGGCAATTTGTCTTTTCAGAGCTATCGCCCTAATAAAAAAAATATTCTTGTGATAGGACCTGTCCCTGGTCAGAAATATAGTGAAATCACCTTTCCTGTTCTTTCCCCCGACCCCGCTACTAAGAAAGATGTTCACTTCTTAAAATATCCTATATACGTAGGGGGGAATAGGGGAAGGGGTCAGATTTATCCCGACGGAAGCAAAAGTAACAATACAGTTTATAATGCTACAGGAGCGGGCATAGTAAGTAAAATCATACGAAAAGAAAAAGGGGGATATGAAATAACCATAACAGATTCGTCGGATGGACGGCAAGCGGTTGATATTATCCCTCCAGGACCAGAACTTCTTGTTTCAGAGGGTGAATCCATCAAATTTGATCAACCATTAACGAGTAATCCTAATGTGGGTGGATTTGGTCAGGGAGATGCAGAAATAGTACTTCAAGATCCATTACGTGTCCAAGGTCTTTTGTTCTTCTTGGCATCTGTTATTTTGGCACAAATCTTTTTGGTTCTTAAAAAGAAACAGTTTGAGAAGGTTCAATTGTTCGAAATGAATTTCTAGACTCGTGGATTTATCGACATCAGGTTCGTGTTCATAAAAACAACAAAATTTTTGTTGTCAATTATTTATGATCAAAAAAAATCAGTTCTGAAAAACCTTTTATTTACTTGCTCTGTTTATACGAGATTCGGGGAATCCCTTGTGCCACATTCCTAGTCAGAATGGGTAGCTTTTTTGTTTGAAGAAGACTATTTGACTTTATGACTTTACCGCCTCTTTCTTTGTTTTTTTTAGCCAAATTTAATTGGTACGACTATGTTATTATTGCCAGATTTCAATGTCATAAAATGGATCCATTTTATGACATTTCAAATAGAATCAAATTGGGGTAGATATTAGCATAAGTAAGCGGGTAATAGAACGAACTATAAATGCAGGGAACAAAAAATTCTAGGAGGCATTATTTGTCTTCCTAGTTTTCGACACAAGAAAGGGGTGTAGAAAATTCCTTTTCTTGTGTCGAAAGAGTAATTTGCCAAAAATTCCTAGTCTTGGTTTCGGTTTTCCAGATGTATCAGGACTTTTTTTCGATTTATTACGTACACTAAAATAGTGTACAAACAAAAAAGCAAACTTCTTCAACGAACTTATCAAAAATTTCCATTTTTCTGAGATACTAAACAAAATAAGGTAAGAGTATAGAAAGTATTTGTACGATATCGAATCTACAAAAATATTATATATAATCCATGAAATTAAGTGATTCCCCCTTTGTTCTAACTTGGAAAGTACCCATGGATAGGATCAACATCAAGGAAGAGGTGTTCTGAATCAATCAATGAAGTTCATTTTTCAAAAGCATCATCAGAAAAAATAGAATGGAGTTTTTTGAAACAGTAGAAAAAGAAATCCACTTTGTCATTTAGACGAAAAAAGACTATGATTCTTAAGAACTCAACGGACCCTTTCCCCTCGAATCAGACAAACAAAAAAGGGAATCCCATCGAGTTCCTACACTTTCATGTCTACACCTGAATTCATCCAATTACTACAGGGATGAACCTAATCCGGAATATGAACCATAAAAGAAAATACCTATTAAACCGATCACAAGAATACCAGTTACGGTACCTATTATCCAAAGAGGAATCCTTCCAGTAGTATCGGCCATTTACTCCACTTCCCTCCAATTTAATCAAGTAGTCATGCTAGAGACATAAACAGTCGTGGATAATTATGAGATGAGATCCTTCCGAATGGGCTAAGAGAATGCCTAGAATTCTTATTTATTTTCTTTCGTTTTCCTAATTGAAGAAATAATTGGAAAATAAAACAGCAAGTACAAAAATGAGTAATAAC